ATTCCTTCAATTGGAAGGATCCAATTCAATAAAATTATGTTTCGTAATTTCATTATCCAATTTTTTTCAATTTCGAACTTCTTTTTGGATACAAATCACGAGAATTTATATTTTGCCTCGAATCTTTCATCGAGAGGTAAAGGATTAAATCCTTTTAAGAAATAAAGTTTTTGATCGGAATATTAATAAAACCGAAGGATCCCTTAACTATTAAGGGATTAATAGAACGAATCGCACTTTTACCACTAAACTATATCCGCTACAATGCAATTATTGTATATAAATGGACCTTTTGTCGAAGACGAAAATAAGTCGTAGTAATAAGTAATAAAAAGATCGGATCAGAAAAGAATCATGAAAATTCGAGCGTTGACGTATTTTCGTCAGGGCGACTAATGAGATTAGGAAAAGAGGACTCAGTTTAATTAACTAAATAACAAGTTTTTTTATTCCAGTAAAGTAATAAAGAATAATAATAACGAATGGCACCTTGATTCTATATCATCTTTTTCTGTATCATAGGAATCGAAATAATAATTCTTCTTATGATTCTGATTCTTGTTGTTTCGATTTTTTTTGTTTCAAAAACATTTTGTGTTTTCAAATCAAATAAATAATTTTATCTACGATTCATTGGAACAAAAAAAGCCCGGCTAGGTACTGACCAGGCCAGGCCGTGGAAATAAAAAGAAAAGGACTTTTCGGATGAAATAAAAGAGGTACTTTATTTTGATTTATTTATAAATATATATTTTTAGTAATCTTTAATATATTGGTATTATTTATATATTAGAATTGGAGATATCTTTTCTTTTGAGCCCTTACTTTATCTAATTTATCTAAAACTTTATCTAATTTATCTAAATGGAATTGCTGATAAAAGTTTTTATCGATTTTATATATATCCATCGATATATCTAGATAATTATATATATCGATATAATTATATATGTATATAATTATATATCTATAGAATAAGGGTAGATAAAGATAATAAACAGAGATAAAGAAGGGCTTTTTTCAAGCCTTCATTTTCTATTTTTTATACAATGTATCATAGTAATTATCCTTTTTCAATTTGGGGAGAGATGGCTGAGTGGACTAAAGCGTCGGATTGCTAATCCGTTGTACGAGTTTTTTGTACCGAGGGTTCGAATCCCTCTCTTTCCGTTTCTGTCAATTACTTGGTATTTTTTTATAGTTGAGGAAAGATGTGGAATAGATAAAATTTTAAGAACATTTCAAAATCAAGCAAGGAACAAAATAATATTTTTTTTATTCTTCACGTCCCGGATTACGTCCCGGGTCATTAGATAGGAATCCGAAAATGAAGAGAGAAACAAAGAATATTACTACTGTATAAACAAATAGTTTGAGAGTAAGCATTACACAATCTCCAAGATCATTAAAAAAAAAAAAGAGAATAGATTCTCTATTTTAACCTATTTTGACACCAAGAAATGGAGTGAAGTTATTTCTAGAAATAGGAAAAAATTTTAAGAGTTGAGTCGTTCATTACTAAAAATTGTATTTCATACCCACAATATATAATTGTGGGGGACTCTAACAGGGTCGTTCAATGGAAAAAAGTAAGAATAAGAAAATGAGAGTGATCCCGATTTATCACAGCTATAGAAGAATTTCAATATTGGACTCAAGTCAAAGGTTCAGACTGTATGTACGACTTATCTGATCTTATAACTAGTTAGAATCTTTTTTTTCTAGAAAATCTAGAATTTGTCTCGGACAGTATTCAAAATCTTATCGAAAGCTTACGGCAGCTTGCCAAACAAAAGCTAATAGAAAAAAGAATAGAGGTATTACTGGCATAACATCTACTATTGGATTCAAAAAAGCGTAGGCCTCAGGCAATTTGGCGACGAAAAAACTACTTGAATAAAGGAAAGAATTAAGACAGATACCGATGAAACTTAAGATATTAAGCATAACAATTTTTTTTTTCTTTGTTCTTGAAGATAATTGTATTTCTTTTGATTTGATTGAGTTATTAATCCCCTAGTATTGCTATGATATAAGGGAAAAGGGAAAAATTAATAACATAAAGTAGGTCAAAAAACCTTTCTTTGATTTGAACTCAGCCAATCAAAAATCCTTCAATTCTCAAATAAAAAGAGAATAGAAGAAATCCTACTTTCATACAATATCTTAATGGAATTATATGTAATGATCAATAAATTCAGTTTAATTGGATCTATAAACGTATCAAAATCCGAGCAACAAGCTAATTTTTTCTATAAATATTTCGACTGGAATTGACGACCAACCACTACCAATATTAGTGTTTATTAGTGTTGAATATAAATGGGGCGTGGCCAAGTGGTAAGGCAACGGGTTTTGGTCCCGCTATTCGGAGGTTCGAATCCTTCCGTCCCAGAGTATGCATATTATATATATAATAGTATATTATAAGATCTATAGAAAAATATTCGATATCATATCTATCAGACTAAAGATTGCCCTTTTAAACAACTTTATGCTTAAGAGTCTAGTATTAGATATAGATAGAATGTGGTTGTTCTTTCTTATTTTCTTATAATGATGCATTTAAAATCGAAATGCGAAAGCCTCTCTTATTCTCTATCCCTTAAATGGTGTGTGAAACCCGATTATGATTTTTTTTTTTTTTCTGTGGATTTATGAATTAGAAACACGAAGGTCTTGTGTTTTTGCCACTAATGGAATTCAATCAATGGTCTTAAGTCTCTTAAGACCGATTTAGGGTACTCAAATTTAGAGTCAAATCAAAAAAGTAGGTAGGAACAATCGTTTAATCTAGATCTGTTTGACTTTGGCCTTATACAAGATAGTCTAGCACCTCCGAAACTAGTCCAGTCCCCTGTAGGATCCTTTTTTGATTTCTGATGCATCTACTCTATATAATTGGGGGGGGGGGGTAGATAGGAGTTAATCCATAATGGAAGATATCAATTTTAATATCTGTACGAATCTGATTAACAAAGAATCAAGTTACATATGTAACATATTATGTATTTCTTTTCACCTCATTTTTTCGTATTTTGTGTTTGTCTGTAATGAATAATTGTAAATCCAAGTAACAATTCAGACAGAGGTTATTCATACATCTTTTTCACTTTCTTTTAGGGAAAGATTATTGAGTCTCTTAAGTTAAATAAACTAGGCAGAAAATGCTGATATGTATTGTTATTATGTATTTTTATCGTTTTATTGCTATTTTTGTGAAAAATCTTTTTATTTTTGATCTATCTATTTGTTTCAAATCATTCATGGGTTAATCCGAATATGCATTTATTTATGATAATAAAATGTAATAAATCCTTTTTTATTACAAAACTTTATTCAAATAATAATATTGAGGTAGGAAATTTTCAATCAATTAAATCTTTTTAATGATTTCTTATGAGTCCTTGGTACTCGAAGAAGTGTGAAACTCGTGAATCCATTCTATGAAGAAATTGAAAAATGGAGATTCTTAATTATTCGTAATTAATTATTTCTTAATTTATAGAAATTAAAAAAAAAATCTCTATTGCACTCATACAAAAAAAAATATTATTGATCCAATATATACAATAAAATATGGGTTTCAATAAATTGAATTATTGCTAAGACTTTTTCAAAAACTACTCATGTCATAAGAGTATAGATTACTATGGACCAACTAAACCAATGACTATACATGATTCCATAAATGAATCAATTACATACCAGTTCCAAGAAATTAGAGGTTATGGTAAAACTTCGTTTAAAACGATGTGGTAGAAAGCAACGTGCGACTTGAAGGACATGATCCACTGTGGATTCTTACACCCACCATTTTATATTATATAGGAATGAAGATGCTCTTGACTCGACATCGTTTGTTCTGTTCCACTAGAACTCTCATTTTTTTAGGGTTTTGATGTAAATAGTACATGATGGAGCTCGAGTAGAAAGTATTGATTCATTTATCAAGGGCAGAGATCTAGGGTTAGTGTCAATCAATAAGTTAAAACTACTTCGTAAGTATATGTTCGGTATAGAAATCGAAAGGATCCAATTCGACCAAGTTTCAAATTCAAACGTCAAATTTGATCAAAAGTGTATCACGCGAGAATCCATTATTTATATGATTCTTTGATAAAAATAAATCAAAAAAAATGGTATGTTGCTGCCATTTTGAAACGATTAAAGATCACCGAAGTAATGTCTAAACCCAATGATTCAAGGCAAGGATAAAGGATCCCGGAACAAGGAAAAATCTTTTTCAATTGTCTCAATAACTAAACTAGATCAGAATGAAGAATCAAAATAGATTCTAAAGGAGACAGGCAAAAATAAAGGGGTTAGAGACCACTCAATAAATGAAATGCTTAAGCTTAAGGGTTGTTTTCCTTTGAGTGAGAGTTATCCAACTTGAGTTATGGGGATAAGAATGAGTTTTTTTTTCAAAAAAGAATAAGAAAAAAGTATTTAAATCATAGTCTAATTGATTTAATAATCTATGGATCTATTTGACATTAATTAGAATTCTATACATAACTTTGAATTTCCTCGAGCCGTACGAGGAGAAAACTTCTTATACGGTTCTGGGGGGGGGTATTGTTAATTTACATCTATCCCAATGAGCCGTTTATCGAATCATTGCAATTGATGTTCGATCCCGAAGAGAAGGAAGAGATCTTCGTAAAGTGGGTTTTTATGATCCGATAAAGAATCAAACCCATTTAAATGTTCCTGCTATTCTATATTTCCTTGAAAAGGGTGCTCAACCTACAGGAACTGTTCATGATATTTTAAAGAAGGCCGGGGTTTTTACGGAACTTCACCTTAATCAATAACCGAAATTCCATTAATGAAATAAAAAAAAAGAGGGTGTGGATAACTTGTATATAGCTTTGGCTAACCTTTTCTTTATTATTTCCCCCCTCTCTTGTTCTATTCATACTACACTTATTACCTTAAAATTCCGTCTTCGATAACGACAAAAATAGATTTTTATTTTATTGATATAAATTGATCTAAGATGAATAGAAAAAAGATCAATCAAGTGACTAAATGAATTAATTGGTTCTATACTATAAATAAAAATTTGTACATTACCCCATCAATGGGGTGATTTTGTTGCAATTCTATGAACAAATAAAAAAAGGGGATTAAGTTTTTTTAGTTATTTATATTTATGGATTGAATAAACCCGATATATTTTTTTCTACCTCTTCCTGAATTTCTTCTTTCGCCTACATCTTTTATGTCTATCTATGTTGATTATCTCTATAGTGCCAATCCAATCCAAGTCCGTAGTTTTTTTAATTCTTTGTCTCTTATTTATTATATATATAATTATATTATATATATAATTAGATAATATATTATTAATTATATTATATATTAATATTAGAATATTTTCTCTTATTATATTTTTTTATCTATTAATAAATAGAAATATATTTATTCAATTCAAATTGTTATTTCCATTTGTTTTTTATTCATTTCTAATTCTTTTGTTTTCTCCATTGTAGTCGTTTTTCACTATTCACATTCATATTGACAACAGTGTATCAAACAAATATAATCCGATCGTGTATAAATGAAGCTAGTTATCTCCGTTTCATGACCTTTGCTTTTCACGCACATGATGGTCTCATTGTATTTTCTGTGATACAAAAAGTGACTTTTGTGTCATATAAGAAGTTTTTTTTTATTGGAATATTTTGATTACGTCATGTAATTTAATTTCTTTTTTTATTTTTATTCCGATTGTATCTACACAGAAAAATTTTTGATATTTTTTGGGGGGTTGCTAACTCAATGGTAGAGTACTCGGCTTTTAAGTGCGGCTAGCATCTTTTACACATTTCTATGAAGTAACAGATTCGTCCATACTATCGGTAGAGTTTGTAAGACCGCGACTGATCCTGAAAGGAATGAATGGAAAAAGCAGCATGTCGTATCAATGGAAAATTCTAGTAATATTTTTACCTTACTAGATTGGGCCAAACCTTGTTTGAATTCTTGATGCGAAAAAAAAAAGTCAAGTCAAGTCGGGTCGAATGAATAAATGGATAGAGCCCTATGCTCCAATTATAGAGAAATAAAAAGTAACGGGCTTATGTTCTTAATTCGAATGATTACCCGATCTAATTAGACGTTAAAACTATATTAGTGCTTGATACGGGAAGGACTTTTCTTATGAGTGAGTTATCGATTTTTTTCTAAGTCCTAACTATTAGTTACTCTACATTATGGGGTAGAGGGGAATGTGTAGAAGAAGCAGTATATTGATAAAGAGTTTTTTTCCAAAATCAAAAGAGCGATTGGGTTGAAAAAATAAAGGATTTCTAACCATCTTTTTTATCCTAAAATATAAACCCATTAGATGGCAAAAGAAAAGAGAGGATAGAGAGTCCGTTGATAAGTCTTACCTATTTACGAGGTATCTATTATTTATTATTTTTTACTGTAATACCTTGTTTTGACTGTATCGCACTATGTATCATTTGATAACCCAATAAATCCTTATAGTATCCCCAGTTCAAATAAAATTTTAAATGGAGGAATTTCAAGGATATTTAGAACTTGAGAAATCTCGGCAACGTGACTTCCTATACCCACTTATCTTTCGGGAGTATATTTATGCATTTTCTCATGATCATTTTTTAAATGGATCCATTTTGTTGGAAAATTATGGTTATGACAAAAAATCCAGTTTCCTAATGGTAAAACATTTAATTACTCGAATGTATCACCAGAATCATTTTTTTTTTTTCACTAATTCTTATAACAAAAATCCATTTTTGGGGTACAACAAAAATTTGTATTCTCAAATGCTATCAGAAGGGTTTGCAGTCATTGTGGAAATTCCATTTTCCCTACGATTAGTATCTTCCTTAGAGGAAGGAGAAATCGCAAAATCTTATAATTTACGATCAAGTCATTCAATATTTCCTTTTTTAGAGGATAAATTCCCACATTTAAATTATGTGTCAGATGTATTAATACCCTATCCCCTCCATCTGGAAATTTTAGTTCAAATCCTTCGCTCCTGGGTGAAAGATGCCTCTTCTTTTCATTTATTACGGTTCGTTTTTCACGAGTATTGTAATTGGAATAGTCTTAGTACTTCAAAAAAATTGATTTCTTTTTTTTCAAAAAGAAATCGAAGATTAGTCTTGTTCCTATATAATTCTTATGTATGTGAATACGAATCCATTTTCCTTTTTCTACGTAACCAATCTTCTCATATACGATTAACTTCTTATAGGGGCCTTTTTGAGCGAATATATTTCTATGGAAAAATCGAACATCTTGTCAAAGTGTTTGCTAATTATTTTTCGGCTATCTTACGGGTCTTCAAGGATCCGTTCATGCATTATGTTAGATATCAAGGAAAATCTATTCTGGTTTCAAAAGATACGCCACTTCTGATGAATAAGTGGAAATATTACCTTGTCAATTTATGGCAATGTCATTTTTATGTGTGGTCACAACCAGAAAGGATCTATATAAACCAATTATCCA